TCGATGAACGAAGAAAGAAAAGAATAAAATAATTGGAATCAATAGTTGTAATAAATTGTTGGATTGGATCTCAACCCAAATCTTGATCTAGCTAGAAGAATGAGACTTTATGTTTTTTAAATATGGGAAATCAAAATGGAAAAATTGTATTCAAAAATAAGAATTCAAAAAGAGTTTCATTTTTGAATGAAGTTACACGATCTAGTTCGTATTATTAGTTTATGCTCAACCGCTGGGTCGGTAGGAATCGTGGGATGGCTAGATGTTATAAATGAGAAATTAGTTTCTTTTATATGCCCGCGTATCTTTGTGCGCGGCGTTTATAATGATAGATGAATCAAAAACTTTCAATTGAACTTATTCTTTCTTTTTTACAAAAAATGGAAACTTAGGTAAATGCTTTAGAAACATATGTATAAAAAGACCTTATTTCATTTAACCCCTTCATGCTTACTATAACTAGTTATTTTGGTTTTCTACTGGTGTCTTTAACTATAACTTCAGCTCTATTTATTGGTTTGAGCAAGATACGACTTATTTAAAATTTCTCTATTTAAAAGAAACAATTCAGAAAGGAAATCTTTCTGTGAGATTTCGTGTATTCTGTAGTTACTTTAGGGGCCAATTGTCAATTCTTGGTTATTGAGATTCACGCCAATTTTGATTAATATTTAGGTATAGATATGATATTACCTCTTTTTTTCCTTTTCAAAAAAAATTGAAATGATTGAAGTTTTTTTATTTGGAATCGTGTTAGGCCTAATTCCTATTACTTTGGCTGGATTATTCGTAACTGCATATTTACAATACAGGCGTGGTGATCAGTTGGATCTTTGATTAATTTTGGCCCCTCCTTTCTTTAATCCCCGCGAGGTCAAATTATAATTACTGTGCAAGTGACTGAATCCATTTCAGTCTAATCCGACCTGCGAAGAAAAAATCACGCTCTGTAGGATTTGAACCTACGACATCGGGTTTTGGAGACCCACGTTCTACCGAACTGAACTAAGAGCGCTTTCTTATCAGAATAAAAAAGACTATAAAAAAGGATTGTTTTTCTAACACGAATCTGTTTTATATGGATATATTTTATAGTTTCATAAAAATAAATGATTCTGTGCAACTCGAATCGACCTCAATTGATTCCTCGTTACTGCTCAAAGGGTCGGTGATAGGTAGGGATGACAGGATTTGAACCCGTGACATTTTGTACCCAAAACAAACGCGCTACCAAGCTGCGCCACATCCCTTCAATTGTTCTACAGTGTCATTGTAGAGAATTCCCGCCTTGTTTTCCATATCCCTAATTTCCTCCATCGAAAAACACAATTTATGCCCATTTCGTTTTTTTGATCTTATTTAACATATATATAATAATAAGAAAACGAAAAGACTTAATTATATATATATATACGAAATACAAAATCCCGTATAAAAAAATGAGTATTTTTGGTTACAATAAATAAAAAAAGGAGGTTTTTCAATGCGAGATCTAAAAACATATCTCTCGGTGGCCCCAGTATTAAGTACGCTATGGTTCGGGGCTTTAGCAGGCCTATTGATAGAGATTAATCGTTTTTTCCCGGATGCGTTGACATTCCCCTTTTTTTCATTCTAATTATTGACATCGGGGGGGGTGAAGAAAATTCGAGATACAATTAAATATCTATGACTAATTGCCCCTCCCCCTTTTTTCTCTTTTTTATTTTTAGAATAAGGGACGAAAGAGAAAGAATAGAAGTGGATTCGGCGTCTGCGAGACTGGGGTTCAAACTCGAATTAAATTCATATTAATAAGGGCGTGGGTATAGAGTAGTAAAAGGTGGGTCTAGGGCAAGAATACAAAATCTTGCAATGCCGTCCTTCAAATAGAAATAGAGTTTCTAGATCATTATCTTACTTATTAGTTACTACGGCCTTGCTTTGATTGATTATTAATTTATTGATTTTAGTCTTTTAGAGTTGGATTTCAAGTTAAGTAACTTCTCTTTTTTTCTTCCTTTCGAATCAAAATAGAAGAGTTGAGTAAATCAAAAATCCAAAGGAGGTTTATGGCTAAGAGGAAAGATGCGCGAATAACGGTAATTTTGGAATGTACTAGTTGTATGCGAAATAGTGCTAAGAAGGTACCAACAGGCGTTTCCAGATATATTACTCAAAAGAATCGGCACAATACGCCGAATCGATTAGAATTGAGAAAATTCTGTCCCTATTGTTATAAACATATGATTCATGGGGAAATAAAGAAATAGATCGAGCGGCGTATGTCTTATCCCTGAAAAGGGAAAGATGACATTATATAGAACATATAGAACATATTTAAACCTATTGGGGGTTAAGATGACAATTAAGAAATAGTATTTTCGGGATAAGAAATAAACTAAACAAACAAACCATGGATAAACCCAAGCGACCTTTTCTTAAATCCAAGCAATCTTTTCGTAGGCGGTTGCCCCCGATTCAATCGGGGGATCGAATTGATTATAGAAACATGAGTTTAATTAGTCGATTTATTAGTGAACAAGGAAAAATATTATCTAGACGGGTGAATAGATTGACCTTGAAACAACAACGATTAATTACTATTGCTATAAAACAAGCTCGTATTTTATCTTTGTTACCTTTTCTCAATAATGAGAAACAATTTGAAAGAACCGAGCCGACCGCCAGGGCTGCAGGCCTTAGAACCAGAAATAAATAAGCTTATTATTTGTTGACTTGAATCAGAATCCCAACCCGAACTCAAACGCAAATTGGTGTTTTGTTCGACAAATCCGAGAATCCAGATTTGATTATCGGGTCGTAACAAAAAAACGAATCGAAAAAAGATTTTTTATTGAACGTGTTCATTCATTTTGACTACTTTAACATATTTTTTCATAGTAATTTGACCCCACCTTCCCGGAGTTCATTCTCCGGGGAACTCCATTTAAATTATTCCAGTGTATTCTTTAACAACCTGCTTCTCTTCTGATTTCGTTGGAAATCATATAAAGACAATTCCGATTTGATATAGCTATTTGAGCTAGTATTTTACGATTAATAATCAACCGTCTATTGTATAGATCATGTATTAATTTACTATAACTATAAGATACCCCCCCTTCTCGAATTACTGCGTTTATGCGAGCGATCCACAAACGACGAAAATTTCTCTTTTGATTGTCCCTATCGCGATGAGCCGAAACCAAAGCTCTTATTTTCTGTTGAGTAATAGTTCGAGTAAGTCTTGAATGGGCCCCAAAAAAACTTGATGCAAATAAACGAATTTTTGTTCTACGTCTCCGAGCTATATATCCGCGTTTAATTCTGGTCATTGAATAAATAAAACTTTGACGAATAACTAATCGATTTCTTTTCTTTGAGTTATCCTTTCTGGTCTATTAATAATCAAACGGATTTTTCCAATGTATAAAATAAAAATTCCAATGGCTTCGGCTACTATAACCTTCCCGACCACGATTTTTCTTTTTTAGGTATTTGACTGTGAAATACAAAAGAAATAATAAAATTTTTTTGCTAGGTGTCAAAAATAAAGTCAATTAAAAAATATAAATTAAATGGATAAAGAAATCGTGGGTTACATCGTTTCTATGGTTACTTCTTAAACGGTGAGGTCTTCTCTATACACCGGAGCCTTTAAAACAAAACTTCATTTAATCAATGTTTTTGGTAACTTGTATAGTTCACACCACGCTATTTGGCTCTACCCATAAATTATCCAGTAACAGGCCTTTCACAACAAGACCCACCTATACAGTAACGGTATAAAATTCTGAAAGTTAGCCGGATAGCTGACCCTCGTAGTCCGTTCTTGACCGGGCGAGAACTTCATTTTTATGTTTTTTTGAATTTCAATAAGATTTCCTCCGCTTAATGGATAACCACTTGTTACCAATGGAGAGTTGGTTATCATCTTAAATTCAAGTGGTTGGATTTGCAACAACGGAAACCATAAACTTTATCCACAATTAGGGGGATCAATTTGCTTTTTTTTAGATAGTGAATGGAGTTCTTTCTTCCATTCTATCCTATTCGCTGGTATTAATCATTTATGCTGGAATCAGTTCATGATCTAAACGAGTCGCACATACACCCTAGTACATGTTCCTCGGCGCTGAGGGCACCCCCCAAGAGCGGGGGATTTCGTGACATTTTGAATTGGCTGTCTTGTATTTCTAATAAGTTGTTTAATAGTTGGCATGTTGAATAATATATCTATAGGGTTGGTTTAGATTGATCCTAACCGGGATGATTATGAATTTTTCCTATTTAATAGAATAGTAAACTCGGATTTAAAATCTTAAATCGTGGATTTGCACAAAAGACATTTTTTTCACCCAACTGCTACAAGATCAACAATTCCATAAGCTTGGGCTTCTGTTGCTGACATAAAAACGTCCCTTTCCATGTCTTCCGATACAACCCATAACGGTTTACCTGTCCTTTGTACATAAACCCTTGTGAGGGTTTCTCGTAGTTTCAACAGTTCTTCCGCTTCCAGGATAAATTCGCCCGTTTGCGCCTCATAAAAAGAACTAGCGGGTTGATGGATCATTACCCTGATGATATAAGGGTTCTCTATCTGGTGTGATGAAACGAAAAGAAAGATAACGAATAATAGGAAAAAAGATAGAATTGAACAACCGTACGGGCATCATCTTTTGTGCATTGCATACGGCTCTACAATAAAATTGACCCTTAACTTTACTTTTTATCTTTCTATTCAAGAAAGATAAAAATAGAATCTATCAACCCCAGATGGGTAAATGGTCAAATTGCCACCCTTTCTTTCGGAGGAGTTAAAAAAATACTATGGTGGTTCCGTTGCTTTATATTTTAATACGTATTATTTTTTTGTCTTTGATTCAGCAATCCCAAAGTTTCTTTTTGATCCAACCAAAAAGGGGAAATCTTATTTTTTCGCACTCTTTTTTTATACCATAAATATTGTTAAGAGCCCGCGAGTATGAAAATAAAAAAGTTTGTGACGCTGAATTGGACTTCCGATAGATAAGAGAAAATCGGAAATACCTAGTATCTCATACTACTCTCTCGATACATAATCGAATGAAAAAAAAAAGAATATATAATTTTTTTCATATCGAATTCGAAGTGCCATGCTATTATTACTTAATATTCATATGGCGAAGGCATAGTTTTCTTTTTTCTTTCAAATAAAAAAACCTCATTGGCGCCAAGCGTGAGGGAATGCTAGACGTTTGGTAATTTCTCCTCCAACTAGGATAAAGGATCCCATTGACGCGGCTAATCCCATGCATATTGTATGGACCTCTGGTCCCACAAATTGCATAGTATCATAAATAGCTACTCCAGGTATTACCCACCCGCCCGGAGAGTTTATAAACAAAAACAAATCTTTGGTACCATCCTCGATACTGAGATATACCATAAGACCAATAAGTTGATTCGAGATCTCACTATCAACTTCTTGGCCTAAAAAAAGCAATCTTTCTCGATAAAGTCGGTTGAGTAGGGTAAAATTGTATCCCTTAGGAACCGTACATGCACCTTTTAATGCATACGGTTCAAAAAAAATTGCGAAAAAAGAATCAATCAATGGCTAGATTTGAGCCCCCTTTCTTTTTTCTACCTATAACAGGTTTTTCTAACTTAGAACGAAAGAGCTTTTTTCAATTTTTCAATAAAAACCAATTTTTCCTTCTTTTCTTTCTTTTTTTATAATAGAAAAAGTCAATAAACTTATCGAATTAACTTTTCATTGATATATTGTTTCATCGAGATTCAATCCAAACCGCGATGGTATTTTCTTGTTCCTGAATGGGTCTCTTTAATCTTTTTAGGTTTATGCTCTACTCCGGGTAAAGATCCGCCCGATTATTATTTGCACATATAGGACAAATCTTCCCATCACCATTTATTTTTTTATGACTTTACAAATAACAAACAAGAATCTTTTATGATACGCGTAGTAATCATAGATCTATTTATTACCAATTGGGTTTTTTCTAAACGGAGCCTGTATACTTCATTTTTTTAGTCCAACCAAAGCCAACCATAAATTATTATAATTGATAGATAATAGTACTATGAATTCCCCAAAACAATGCATCTAATTGCACTTCACGCTCCAATTTTTTTATGATTCAATTTCTGTTTCTTGGGCGAAACAGAGGATATCTCGGTCGGGGGAGAGAACGGGGAAATCCCATATGACCCAATATATCTGACAAGCCGCACTATACGTCAACCCAAGATGCATCTTCCTCTCCAGGACTTCGGAAAGGTACTTTTGGAACACCAATAGGCATGAAATTAAAGAAAAAAGAACGAAATACTATATTTCACTTTGGTGTGGAAACGTAACAGTATGGTTTTACTGTCTTTATAATATTGGCTCCATCATATTTATTTTATCCATAGATTAGAAAAATTTAGAAAGAAAAAATAAATAAAGGAAACTTTTTACGAATAGGTCTTTCTAATAATAAATAAGGAGGGGCGCGTTTACTCATAGAAAATGGTATCGATCCCCCATTGCGTATTGGTACTTATAGAGTATAGAATAAATCTGCTTCTCTTTGTTCCTACGAACAGAATAGAAAAAATATTCATCTAACCCTTGATTATGAAATAATCTTCCGAACAAAGGGTGTCCATAAGATAGTCATAGTATACTTTTACAACGCAATAAAGTTACACAGTGTTTATTTTTTCTTTGATTAAAGGGGTATTTTCCATGGGTTTGCCTTGGTATCGTGTTCATACCGTTGTATTGAATGATCCCGGCCGGTTGCTTGCCGTTCATATAATGCATACAGCTCTCGTTGCCGGTTGGGCGGGCTCGATGGCTCTGTATGAATTAGCTGTTTTTGATCCTTCTGACCCTGTTCTTGATCCGATGTGGAGACAGGGCATGTTCGTTATACCCTTCATGACTCGTTTAGGAATAACCAATTCATGGGGAGGTTGGAGTATTACAGGAGGGACTGTAACGAATCCGGGGGTTTGGAGTTACGAAGGTGTAGCCGGGGCACATATTGTGTTTTCCGGCTTATGCTTTTTGGCAGCTATCTGGCATTGGGTTTATTGGGATCTACAAATATTTTGTGATGAACGTACAGGAAAACCTTCTTTGGATTTGCCCAAGATCTTTGGAATTCATTTATTTCTCTCCGGGGTGGCTTGCTTTGGTTTTGGTGCATTTCATGTAACGGGCTTGTACGGTCCTGGAATATGGGTGTCTGATCCTTATGGACTGACGGGAAAAGTACAACCCGTAAATCCGTCGTGGGGCGTGGAAGGTTTTGATCCTTTTGTTCCGGGAGGAATAGCCTCTCATCACATTGCAGCAGGTACATTGGGCATATTAGCAGGTTTATTCCATCTTAGCGTCCGCCCGCCACAACGCCTATACAAAGGGTTGCGCATGGGAAATATTGAAACCGTACTCTCTAGTAGTATCGCAGCTGTCTTTTTTGCGGCTTTTGTTGTTGCTGGAACTATGTGGTATGGTTC